TTAAAAATAAGCTAAATGAAGCTTTTGGGCTCATACCTCAAATATAAAGGAATCCCTTTTTTTTAAAAATAAAGTGCCTGATAAAAAGGATTATTCTGATAGGATAAATAATGTAATTTTTTACCTTTATTATATTTTATAGAATTAAACTATACCTAATAATATCAAAAATTATTGTGCATCTTACACTAAAATATACTTAAAAAAAAAATGATATTAAATCATCTAAAGAAAATTTCTTATTTTAAATTTTATTCTTTTTTAACTCTAATAAAATATTTTTTATATTTACCTTATTTTTTAGAACATTGATTTCTATTTCCTCAAACTCATGATTAGGGTGTTGAATTGGATTAGAAATTAATTTACTAAGATTCATCCCATTAATTAGAAATTCTAGTAATTTACTTAATTCAGAAGCTTCTTTAAAATATTTTTTAACTCAATCTATCGCATCTATTAATTTTTTATTCGCAATCATTTTAAACTTATTCCTAATAAAAAATTTTTTTACTAATAATTTTATTTCTATTTTAATTAATTCTTCATTATTAATAAAAATAGGATCAACCCCCTTTCACTTTTGATTCCCTAACATTATAGAAGGATTATCTTGATTAAATTGTTTTATTTTAATAACTTGACAAAAAATTACCCCCATAATTTTATTATCATATTATTTTAATATAAATTTTTTAATATTTATTATAATTCTTAATGTTTTAGTAGGAGCTCTTGGCGGTTTTAATCAAACTTCTTTACGAAAATTAATAGCATTCTCGTCAATTAATAACTTAGGTTGAATATTATCAGCACTTCTTATTAGAGAAACTCTATGAATAATTTATTTTTTCCTTTACTCATTTTTAATTAGTATCATATGTTTTCTATTTTACATATTAAATATTTTTTATCTCAATCAAATATTTAACTTTAATATTAATTTCCCAATTAAATTTTCAATTATAATTAATTTTTTATCTTTAGGAGGATTACCCCCCTTCTTAGGATTTTTCCCTAAATGATTAATTATTAATTACTTAATTTTAAATAAATTATATATTATTTCATTTTTTTTTATTATAATAAGTTTAATTATATTAATTTTTTATATTCGTATTATTTATTCTTCATTTATATTTTTTTCTTTTAAATTTAAATGATTTAAAATTTTTATTAAAAATAATTTTTTAATTTTAATTAACTTTTTTAGATTTATTTCATTATTAGGAATAATTTTTAGAACTTTATTTTTTTTTTAAGGTTTTAAGTTAATTTAAACTAATAATCTTCAAAATTATTTATAAAGAAGTTTCTTTAAGCCTTAGTATTAATTATACCCCATAAAATTTGCAATTTTATATCAAAATATGACTATAAGACTTAGTAAAAGAGAACTTCTCGTTAATAAATTTACAATTTATCGCTTATCCCTCAGCCATTTTACTATTTTAAGCGAAAATGACTTTTTTCTACAAATCATAAGGATATTGGAACTTTATATTTTATTTTTGGAATTTGAGCAGGAATAGTGGGGACATCCCTTAGTTTAATTATTCGAACAGAATTAGGTAACCCTGGATTTTTAATTGGAGATGACCAAATTTATAACACTATTGTTACAGCTCATGCCTTTATTATAATTTTTTTTATAGTAATACCTATTATAATTGGAGGATTTGGTAATTGACTTGTCCCCCTAATATTAGGAGCCCCTGATATAGCTTTCCCTCGAATAAATAATATAAGATTTTGACTTCTCCCCCCTTCTTTAATACTACTAATTTCAAGAAGTATCGTCGAAAATGGAGCAGGAACAGGATGAACTGTTTACCCTCCTTTATCATCTAATATTGCACATGGTGGATCTTCTGTAGATTTAGCAATTTTTTCATTACATCTAGCTGGTATTTCTTCAATCTTAGGGGCCATTAATTTTATTACAACAATTATTAATATACGAGTTAATAGTATAACTTATGATCAAATACCTTTATTTGTTTGAGCAGTAGGAATTACAGCATTATTATTATTACTTTCATTGCCCGTATTAGCAGGAGCTATTACTATACTCTTAACAGATCGAAATTTAAATACCTCATTTTTCGACCCTGCAGGAGGAGGAGACCCTATCTTATACCAACATTTATTCTGATTTTTTGGTCATCCAGAAGTATATATTTTAATTTTACCTGGATTTGGAATAATTTCACATATTATTTCACAAGAAAGTGGTAAAAAAGAAACTTTTGGATGTTTAGGAATAATTTATGCAATATTAGCAATTGGTCTATTAGGATTTATTGTATGAGCCCATCATATATTTACAGTAGGAATAGATATTGATACTCGAGCTTATTTTACCTCAGCTACAATAATTATTGCTGTACCAACAGGAATTAAAATTTTTAGATGATTAGCAACACTACATGGGACACAAATTAATTATAGACCTTCAATGTTATGAGGACTAGGATTTATTTTCTTATTCACAGTTGGGGGATTAACTGGAGTAATTTTAGCCAATTCTTCTATTGATATCGCTTTACACGATACTTATTATGTAGTAGCCCATTTCCATTATGTATTATCTATAGGGGCTGTATTCGCAATTTTTGGAGGATTTGTTCATTGATACCCATTATTTACAGGATTAGTATTAAATCCTTATTTATTAAAAATTCAATTTATTTCTATATTTATTGGAGTTAACTTAACTTTCTTTCCACAACATTTTTTAGGATTAGCTGGAATACCTCGTCGATACTCCGATTATCCCGATAGATTCTTATCTTGAAATATTATTTCATCTTTAGGGTCTTATATTTCCTTATTTTCTATAATATTAATTATTATTATTATCTGAGAATCAATAATTTATCAACGTATTATTTTATTCTCATTAAATATGCCTTCCTCTATCGAATGATACCAAAATTTACCCCCTGCTGAACACTCATATAATGAATTACCTATTTTAAGTAACTTCTAATATGGCAGATTATATGTAATGGATTTAAACCCCATTTATAAAGGAATATCCTTTTTTTAGAAATGGCAACATGATCTAATTTTAACTTTCAAAATAGAGCTTCCCCTCTTATAGAACAAATTATTTTCTTCCACGATCATACTCTAATTATTTTAATTATTATTACTGTATTAGTCTCTTATTTAATATTAAGTTTATTTTTTAATAAATATATTAATCGATTTTTATTAGAAAGACAAATAATTGAATTAATCTGAACTATTCTTCCAGCAATTACTTTAATTTTTATTGCTCTCCCATCTTTACGACTACTTTATCTTTTAGATGAACTTAATAACCCTTTAATTACATTAAAATCAATTGGTCATCAATGATATTGAAGTTACGAATACTCAGACTTCAATAATGTTGAATTTGATTCATATATAACTCAATTTGAAAATAATAATAATTTTCGTTTATTAGATGTTGATAATCGAATTGTTTTACCTATAAATAATCAAATTCGAATTCTAATTACAGCAACTGATGTTATTCATTCTTGAACAATCCCCTCTTTAGGCGTAAAAGTTGATGCTAACCCCGGTCGTCTTAATCAAACAAGTTTTTTTATTAATCGCCCTGGTATTTTCTTTGGACAATGTTCTGAAATTTGTGGAGCAAATCATAGATTTATACCTATTATAATTGAAAGAGTAACAATTAAAAATTTTATTAATTGAATTAATAACTATTCATCATTAGATGACTGAAAGCAAGTACTGGTCTCTTAAACCATTTTATAGTAATTTAGCAATTACTTCTAATGATAAAGAATTAGTTAATTTATAACATAAATATGTCAAATTTAAATTATTACCTTAGTAATATTCTTTTATCCCACAAATAATACCTATTAATTGATTACTATCTCTTTTATTTTTTATTTGTATTTTTATTTTATTTAATATTATTAACTACTATATTTTTAATTATAATTATAATTCTAAAAATATATCTAAAACTTTAACCTTTAAAAATAATTTACCTTGAAAATGATAAATAACCTATTTTCAATTTTTGACCCTTCTACTAATATTTTTAATTTATCTCTTAATTGAATTAGAACTTTTATTGGTTTAATATTTATTCCCTATTCCTTTTGATTTATGCCTAATCGATACTTTTTAGCATGAAATTTTATCTCTTCTAAATTACATAATGAATTTAAAACTCTTATGGGAACTAATAGATTTCATGGATCAACATTTATTTTTATTTCCCTTTTCTTTTTTATTTTATTTAATAACTTATTAGGGTTATTCCCCTATATTTTTACAAGAACTAGTCATCTTAACCTTTCATTAACTTTATCTCTAACTTTATGACTAAGATTTATAATTTATGGATGAATTAATAATACTCAACATATATTTATTCACTTAATCCCTCAAGGAACCCCAACAATCCTTATACCTTTTATGGTATTAATTGAAACAATTAGAAATATTATTCGACCAGGAACTTTAGCAGTTCGTTTAACAGCTAATATAATCGCAGGTCATTTACTCTTAACTTTATTAGGAAATTCTGGTCTAAACATACCTAATTATTTATTAGCTATTTTAATCTTCACACAAATTTTATTATTAACCCTAGAAATTGCAGTCGCAATTATTCAATCTTATGTAATTACTATTTTAAGAACTCTTTATTCTAGAGAAGTTAACTAATGAAATTAACACATAATCATCCCTATCACTTAGTAGATTTTAGACCTTGACCTCTTACAGGAGCTATTGGAGTTATAACTTTAGTTACAGGATTAGTAAAATGATTCCATAATTTTAATATAAATCTTTTAATTTTAGGATACTTAATTGTTCTTTTAACTATATATCAATGATGGCGAGATATTTGTCGTGAAGGAACTTTTCAAGGAAAACATACATTATTAGTATCTAATGGTCTTCGATGAGGAATAATTTTATTTATTGTATCAGAAATCTTTTTTTTCATTTCTTTTTTCTGAGCCTTTTTCCACAGCAGATTATCTCCTAATATTGAAATTGGTGCAATATGACCTCCCATAAGTATTATCCCCTTTAACCCTTTCCAAATTCCGCTACTAAATACAATTATTCTTATTAGCTCAGGAATTACTGTAACATGAGCTCATCATGGCCTTATAGAAAATAATTTTTCTCAAACTATACAAGGACTACTATTTACAATTATTTTAGGAATTTATTTTACCATTCTTCAAGCTTATGAATATTTTGAAGCTCCATTTACAATTGCTGATAGAATCTATGGAACTACCTTTTTTATAGCTACAGGATTCCATGGATTACATGTAATTATTGGAACTTTATTTTTATTAACATGTTTTATTCGACATTTAAATAATCATTTCTCAAATAACCATCATTTTGGATTTGAAGCAGCAGCTTGATACTGACATTTTGTAGATGTAGTATGATTATTTCTTTATATTTCAATTTATTGATGAGGATATTAATTATTTATATAATATATTTAGTATATTTGACTTCCAATCAAAAAGTTTAATTATTATTAATATAAATAATCTTAGTATTACTAATTTTCTCCTTAATTATCCTACTAATCTCTAACATCTTTATTATATTATCTTTCTTAATTTCAAAAAAATCAATTATAGACCGAGAAAAATGCTCTCCATTTGAATGTGGATTTGATCCAATAATATTACCTCGTATCCCTTTTTCCTTACACTTTTTTCTAATCACTGTAATTTTTTTAATTTTTGATATTGAAATTGCATTAATTTTACCAATAATTATTTCCTTTAAAAGAGTTAACTTTATTGTTTGATGAAAAATCTCATCATTCTTTATAACTATACTTTTAATTGGACTCTATCATGAATGAAATCAAAATATATTAAACTGAACTATTTAAAGGATTATAGTTTAAATAAAACATTTGATTTGCACTCAAAAAATATTGACAATTCAATTTATCTTAAAATAAGAAGCAATAATGCATTTAATTTCGACTTAAAAGATAGAGTTTTTACTCCTTATTTATTAATTGAAACCAAATCAGAGGTATATCACTGTTAATGATAAAATTGAATATTAAATTCCAATTGAAATATAAATAATTAAGCTGCTAACTTAATTTATAGTGATTAAACTCATTAATATTTCTTTATTTATATAGTTTAATTAAAACATTACATTTTCATTGTAAAAATAAAAAAAAATTTTTTATAAATACTTAAAGATTAAACAATCTCCTTAATATCTTCAATATTATACTCTAAATAAGCTATTTAAGTAAAATAATATAATTATAAAAATATAAATTATTATCCATAAAATAAATCTATATAAATAAATTTTAAAATTATTTATTTGATAAATAAAATTAATAGAAGAATAATATTTAATAACCCTATATATACCCTGACCTCTATATAATTCTCTTCATCCCATATCAATGTTTTTTAATAATTTTTGACCAAAATTTAAAAAATAATAATTTAAACCATAAGTAGATAGACTAGGTATAAATCATATTAATGTTAAAAAAGAACTTAATCTATAAGTTATTATAAACTTATTTAAAGAATAAATTTTTATATTTCTAACTAAAACCCCTATTAACAACCCAATTAAAATTACATAAATCACTATTATTTTTAAATTAAAAGGCAAATAAATTATATAAGGATAAGAAAAAATCACTCATCTTAAAAATCTCCCTGAAACTAATCTTATAAAAAGTAAAATAAATATACTTTTTAATATAATATAATCTTCCTCAAATAAATTATAAATAACTAATAAATTATAATCATTTACTATTAAATATATTAATAAACGAATAGTATAAAATATAGTCAATCCTGTAGAAACATAATATAAATAAAAAACTAAAAAATTTAAATTACTTATACTTACTACCTCTAAAATTAAATCCTTAGAATAAAACCCCGCTAAAAATGGGATCCCACATAACGCTAAATTTGAAATATTTAAACATAAAGAAGTTAATGGAATATATATTGTCATCCCCCCTATTATCCGAATATCTTGGTTATCATTTATTAAATGAATTACCTTACCAGCACATATAAATAATAAAGCTTTAAATATAGCATGAGTTAATAAATGAAAATAAGCCAATTCATAATATCCCATTATTAAAATTCTTATTATTAACCCTAACTGTCTTAAAGTAGATAAAGCAATAATTTTTTTTAAATCATACTCATAATTAGCACAAATACCAGCTATAAACATTGTTAAACCTGAAATTAATAAAAAAAATTTAATAAATAAAGTATCTATCAATAAATTATTAAAACGAATTAATAAATAAACCCCCGCAGTCACTAAAGTAGAAGAATGAACTAAAGCAGAAACAGGAGTAGGAGCAGCTATAGCTGCAGGTAATCAAGAACTAAAAGGAATTTGAGCTCTTTTAGTTATAGCAGCTAAAATAATTATTAATCTAATAATTTTTATTGAAAAATCATTTCCCATAAAATTTATATAAAAAATATAATTTCATCTTCCATAATTTACTATTCAAGCAATTACTATCAAAATTATTACATCCCCAATTCGATTAGATAAAACAGTTAATATCCCAGCATTATAAGACTTTATATTTTGATAATAAATAACTAAACAATAAGAAACTAACCCTAATCCATCCCAACCTAAAATAATACTAATAATATTAGGTCTAATAATTAATAAAATTATTGAAAATACAAATAATAAAACTAAAATAATAAAACGACTTAAATTTAATTCAGAACTCATATATCTTTTACTATATAAAATAACAGAAGAAGAAATCAAAGAAACAAATATCATAAAAATTAATGAAATTGGATCTAATAAAATAGATATAACTAATCTTATAGAATTAAATCTAACAATCTCCCACTCTAAAAAAATTACTATTTCATTTATAATAAAATAAAGAGACATAAAAAAATTAATTAATATAAAAAAAAATAAAAAAAAAAATCTAATAAAACACAGACAATATTTATTGATGATTTAAAATGAATTACTTCATATTTTTGACTCCACAAATCAATATTTTTATTAAATTATTTAAATAAAATCAAAGTATACTATAATCAATTTTCATAATTAATACATTTAAAGGCAACCAATGTAATATTAATATTAAGTATTCTCGAGAAACTCCCCCATAAAATCTGTATAGCCCAATATTATATTTTCCATGTTGAGTATAGGAATATAAATATAAACTATACCCGGCACTAAAAAACGAAATTATAATTAATAAAATCATTGATAATCAAGATCAACTAATTAAACTATTAATTAAACTAATTTCACCTGCTAAATTTAAAGAGGGAGGGGCAGCTATATTTGAGGATAATAATAAAAATCACCATAAACTTATTGAAGGCATAAAATTCAACATCCCCCTATTTAAAAATAATCTTCGTCTATTTAGCCGCTCATAATTAATATTTGATAAACAAAATATCCCAGAAGAACAAAGTCCATGACTAATTATTAATATATACGAACCAATAAATCCTCAATAATTTATAGTTATAATCCCCCCAATAACAATACTTATATGACAGACTGAAGAATAAGCAATTAAAGATTTTATATCAATCTGACAAAAACATTTCAAACTAATATAAAATCCCCCAATTAAACTAATTGTTACTCAAATAATATTTATTTTTAATCCAATTTTTTGTAATACAATTATAATACGTAAAAGACCATACCCCCCTAATTTTAATATAATTGCCGCTAAAATTATAGACCCTGAAATCGGAGCCTCAACATGAGCTTTAGGTAATCATAAATGTACAAAATATATAGGTATTTTTACTAAAAAAGCTAAAATTAAACAAACATATAAAAAAATAAACTCATAATTATAAAATTTTAAAAAATATATTATTATACAATTTATTTCACTAAAAATATAAAAAATACTTAATAATAAAGGTAAAGAAGCAAATAAAGTATAAAATAATAAATATAAACCAGCCTGAATTCGTTCTGGTTGATACCCTCAACCAATAATTAACATTAAAGTAGGAATTAATCTGGCTTCAAAAAATAAATAAAATAAAAATAAATTTATTCTTCTAAAAGTTAAATACAACATTATTAGTAATATAATAACATTAAATAAAAAAAATTTCTCATAAAAATTACTACGTAATAAGCCCTCTCTTGCCATAATCATTAAAAAACTAATCCAAATTCTTAATAAAATTAGCCCATAAGAAATTATATCACATCTTATTATATAACTTAAATTACAAAAAGTAGTAATATTTAAAGATATATTTATAAAAATAAAAGCTATTATTATTATTAAATTTTGAACCATTCAAAATATATTTTTTTTTAAACATAAAGGAATTATAAATATTATTATTATTAAAAATTTTATCATTAAATTAAATTAAATCTTTGAAAATAATCATTCCCATGAGTTCGAATTATCGAAACTAAAATTGAAAGACCAAGAGCTCCTTCACAAACTGAAAAAACTAAAAAAACTATCAATATATATATATTATTTTCAATTAAACTTAAGTATATTATTATTGAAAAAAAAATTCTTAAAACAATAAATTCCAAACTTATCAAAACAATTAATAAATGCTTATGTTTACTTACAAAAATTATATTCCCAAATAAAAATATAATAAATCCTATTATCCATATACTTAATATTATCATTTGTTTTTATAATTTAATTAAAATATTGGTCTTGTAAATCAAAAATAAGAAATTTCTTTAAAAACTTCAAAGAAAAAGAATCTCTTTATCTATAATCTCCAAAATTATAATTTTTATTAAACTATTCTTTGATATTATTAAAATATTTCTATCTCTTATAGTAATTTTTTTATCTATTCTTATATTTTTTATCAATCACCCTATTTCTATAGGACTATTAATTCTTTTACAAACATTATTTATTTGTCTTTTATTAGGGATACTTATTAACTCATATTGATTTTCATATATCTTATTTTTAGTCTTTTTAGGAGGTTTATTAGTTCTCTTTATTTATGTTTCAAGTATTGCTTCTAATGAATTAATGAATTTTTCTATTATTAGTAAACTTAATTTTTTTACCCCCCCATTAATTTTATTAATTTCTATTTTAATAAAAAATAACTTAAACTGACTAAACTTTTCAATCAATGAAGATATAAATAATTTTATTAATATATTTTTATTCTGCTGTAACGAAAATAATATTAATTTATTTAAATTATATAATGAACAAACATATTTATTAATAATTATAATGATTATTTATTTATTTATTACTCTAATTGCAGTAGTAAAAATTACCAATATTTTTTTCGGGCCTCTTCGATCTTTTAACTAATGATAAATTTATATAAACCTATTCGAAAAACTCACCCAGTTATTAAAATCATTAATGGATCTTTAATCGATTTACCAACCCCATCTAATATCTCAAGATGATGAAATTTTGGATCCTTATTAGCTTTATGCTTAATAATTCAAATTATTACAGGATTATTTCTAACTATATATTACACAGCAAATATTGAAATAGCATTTTTCAGCGTAAATTATATTTGTCGAAATGTAAATTATGGCTGACTAATTCGAACATTACATGCAAATGGAGCTTCTTTCTTTTTTATTTGTATTTATTTCCATATTGGACGAGGTATTTATTATGAATCTTTTAATCTCTTTTATACTTGAATGGTAGGAGTAATTATCTTATTTTTATTAATAGCTACAGCTTTTATAGGATATGTTCTTCCCTGAGGACAAATATCTTTCTGGGGAGCAACAGTAATTACTAATTTATTATCAGCTATCCCATATTTAGGAACTTTATTAGTTAATTGAATTTGAGGAGGATTTGCAATTGATAATGCAACCCTTACTCGATTTTATACATTTCATTTTTTACTTCCATTTATTATTTTAATAATAGCTATAATTCATTTATTATTCTTACATCAAACGGGATCTAATAATCCTTTAGGTATTAATAGTAATTTAGATAAAATCCCTTTCCATCCATTTTTTACTTTTAAGGATTTAATTGGATTTATTATCTTAATTCTAATATTAACCCTTTTAACATTAACTAACCCTTACTTACTCGGAGACCCCGATAATTTTATTCCTGCAAATCCTTTAGTCACTCCCATTCATATCCAACCAGAATGATATTTTTTATTTGCCTATGCTATTCTTCGATCTATCCCTAACAAATTAGGGGGGGTAATCGCTTTAGTTAGATCTATTTTAATTCTCATTATTTTACCTTTCACTTTTAATAAAAAAATTCAAGGTATCCAATTCTACCCCCTCAATCAAATTTTATTCTGACTTATAATTGCAACAATTATCTTATTAACCTGAATTGGGGCACGACCAGTTGAAAACCTATATGTAATTACAAGTCAACTATTAACTGTATTTTACTTCTCTTATTTTATCATTAATCCAATTTTAAATAAAATTTGAGATAATCTTATTTTTAAATCATAAATTTTACTAATTAATGAGCTTGTAATTAAGCATTTGTTTTGAAAACTTAAGAAAGAATAATTTATTCTATTAATTTATACTAAATTTATTTTTTAATTTAATATTATTATTAGGCCAATAAAAAATAATAAATAATTTAAAGAAATAGGTAAATAACTTTTTCAACATAAATATATTAACTTATCATATCGATACCGAGGCAATGTCCCCCGAACTCAAATAAATAAAAAAGAAATTATAATTACCTTTAAATAAAACCCTAAACTAAGATTATACCCCCCTATATAAATGATAGTAAACAATAAACTTATAAATAAAATTCTTGAATATTCAGCTAAAAAAATTAATGCAAATCCCCCTCTTCTATACTCAATATTAAACCCTGAAACTAATTCTCTTTCTCCTTCAGCAAAATCAAAAGGAGTTCGATTAACCTCAGCTATCAAAGAAGAAATAAAACATAATCCCAAAGGCAATATTATAAAAATAAATCAAATTAATTCTTGATAATTTATAAATTTAACTAAATTAAAATCCAAAATTAAAAGAATTCTAGATAACATAAGTAAAATTAAACTAACTTCATAAGAAATAGTTTGAGCCACTGCCCGTAATCCCCCTAACAAAGAATAATTAGTATTAGAAGATCACCCTGCAATTATAACAGTATAAACCCCTAAACTTATACAACATAAAAAAAATAAAACTCCTAAATTAAAAATAATTATATTAAAATAATAAGGAATTACCATTCAAATTATTAAAGATAATATAAATCTTAATACAGGAGAAAAATAATAAAAAATATAATTTGAATAATTTAAAAAAACTTGTTCTTTAGTAAATAATTTAATAGCATCAGAAAAAGGCTGTAATAATCCTATAAATCCTACTTTATTTGGACCTTTACGAATCTGAATATACCCTAAAACTTTTCGCTCTAATAAAACTAAAAAAGCAACCCCAATTAATACCCCAATAATTAAAATTAATACTCCAATAATTATATTTAATAAATCTATTATTATCATTTACTATTTATATAATAAATTATATATTTATGACTTCTAAAACCATTACATTTTTCTGCCAAAATAGTAATTCTATTAATTAATTAATAATATTCTTTTATTAAAATTATTTTAAATGCTTGATCCTTTCGTACTAAAACATTTTCTTTATTTAAAGATAGAAACCAACCTGGCTCACACCGGTTTGAACTCAGATCATGTAAGGTTTTAATGATCGAACAGATCAAAATTTTAAACTTTTGCATTTAAATTTTACCTTAATCCAACATCGAGGTCGCAAACTTTCTTTTTTATACGAACTAAAAAAAAATATTACGCTGTTATCCCTAAGGTAATTTTTTCTTATAATCATTATTAATGGATCATTTAATCATTTATCTATGTTTAATTTTTAAAAAAAGTTAATTTAATTTTTCTGTCACCCCAACAAAATATTTATTTTTATCTTATTTTAAATTTTTATATACCTATAAAATAAAAATAAATATAAAACTCTATAGGGTCTTCTCGTCTTTTAAAATTATTTTAGCTTTTTAACTAAAAAATAAATTTCTAATAATAAATAAGAGACAGTTTATATTTCATCAAATCTTTCATACAAGTTTCCAATTAAAAAACTATTGATTATGCTACCTTTGTACAGTCATTATACTGCAGCCCTTTAATATTAATCAGTGGGCAGATTAGACTTTAAATTATTCTCAAAAAGACATGTTTTTGATAAACAAGTGAATATTTTGTTTGCCGAATTCCTTTTTATTAATTTTAATTAATATTTAATATTTTATCTTTAAATTTATACTAATTTTATCATTATTATTAATTTTATTTTATACAAAATTATTATTTTATATAAATTTAAATTTTTTAATTAAATTTTATTTATATTAAAATTTTTTATAATAAATTATAATTTTTAAACAATATAAATTTTAAAAATTTTAATTTTAAAATTAATTTATTATAAATCTTTAATTTTAAAGCTTATCCCTTATTATATTAAATTTAAATTTTTATAATTATTTTATTAAATTATAAAATTATTTAAATTTAAAATTTAATTTTTTTCTAAAATAACTAGATATATTTAAAAACGATTAACATTTCATTTCTAATTAATTATTTAAAATAATTATACTACATTAACTTTATTAATTAATTAACTCTTTTAAATTCGAGATCTTTTTTTATAAAAATCTTATTTAATAAACTCTGATACACAAGATACAATAAACTAAATTTTCTTTTTTATTAATTAATTTTCATTTATTTCAAATTTCTTTTACAATACTTAGTTAACTATAAAAATTTAAATTTTTTCTATTAAAAATACTTTAACCCCCATTATATATTTTTAATTTAAAATTTATTTTATTAATATTTAACCATTTAATTTTCCCCCCTCAAATTAATTAAATTTTAATTTCTTTCCAATGTAAATGGAATACTTTAACAAGCTCTAATTTGTTCATTCTAGAAACACTTTCCAGTACCTCTACTTTGTTACGACTTATTCCAATTTTCAAATGAAAGTGACGGGCAATATGTACATATTTCAATTTTTAATCATTTTAATAAATTAATTAAAATTACATTTAAATCCACCTTCAAATTAATTTTAAAATTAAATTATTCATATTAAATTATTTTATTGTAATCCATCATATTCTTAATTATATTCTACATCTTGATCTGAATTAATTTCTTATTTAAATTTTTAAATATTATTTTTATTATAAAATATTTTTTTAACAACGATATATAAAATTTTAAATTAAGTAAATTTATTCGTGGATTATCAATTATTAGACAGATTCCTCTAAATGAACTAAAATACCGCCATATTATTTAAGTTTCAATATTTTTTATTTACTATTTTAGTATTATAAATTAAATTTTTAATAATAGGGTATCTAATCCTAGTTTATTATTAAATTTATTAAATCATAAAATTAACTTAAAATTTAGTTAAATTAAAATTTCACCTAATAATTTAATATTTATTTTTATTTTTATTTTATTTATTATAAACTGAAATAATTTAATTTAATTTTTGTATAACCGCAACTGCTGGCACAAAATTAGTTATTAATTTCTATATTACTAAATCTTAATTTCTTAAATTTTTAATTTTAATTACTATAAATTAATTTTAATTATTATTAAAATAATTAAAATTTAACACTAAAATTTATATGTAAAATAAATATATAATAAATTTTACAAAACATAAAAATTTTATTTATTTAATAAAATTTTAAGTATAGATTTTTTTTTTTTTTTTTTTATATTAAATAGATAATATAAATTAATAAATTTTTAATACTTCTCTTATTTTTTTTCTATAATATTATATTAAAAGTATATTTCATGATAATCCTAATACAGTTCATTTAAATAAAGAAATATTATTTTAATAATAATTAATTTGTCAAAAATTAATGTATTATTAAATTAATAAATAAATAAATAATTTAATTTATATTATTAAATTAAATTATTTAATTAATTAAATTATATATTAATAATATAAATTTAAATATAAATATGAATGTAAATATTAATATTAATATAAATATTTATTATGTATATATAAATATTTATTATATAAACATTTATATAAATATTTATTATATAAACATTTATATAAATATTTATTATATAAACATTTATATAAATATTTATTATATAAACATTTATATAAATATTTATTATATAAACATTTATATAAATATTTATTATATAAACATTTATATAAATATTTATTATATAAACATTTATATAAATATTTATTATATAAACATTTATATAAATATTTATTATATAAACATTTATATAAATATTTATTATATAAACATTTATATAAATATTTGTATAAATATTTATACCATTCTTAATATTAATTATATAAAAAAGAAAA